AATTTGCACCTACTCTAAATTTCAGGGGACATGAAAAAAATGATAATAGATCTCGCCGTTAATTTTAAATATATATAATATATTTAATTTTAATATCTTTATCGTTCATATAATTTAGTAGGAGGTGAACTATGATAACAAAGAGAGAGGAGAAGTCAAATACAAAAACATACGCTTTAAGTCAACATATATGTAGTATGTCTGCTCATAAAGCACGAAGAGTAATTAATCAGATTCGTGGGCGTTCTTACGAAGAAATAATTAGCATATTAGAACTAATGCCTTATCGAACCTGTAATCCCATTTTAAAATTAGTTTATTCCGCAGCAGCGAACGCTAGTCATAATATGGGTTTTAACAAAAAAACTTTAGTTATTAGTAAAACTGAAGTTAACAAAAGTACTACCATGAAAAAATCAAAAGCCCAGGCTCGAGGACGTAATTATTTAATAAAAAGTCCAACTTGTCATATAACTATTGTATTAAAAGATATATCTTTATCTGAATATGCGGAATACATCATATGGTTCAACAAAACCGGATGCATCTCTAAAAATAAAAATAAGTATACAGATATGACGTATAGTGGAGATGTATGGGGCAAAAAATAAATCCACTTCTTTTCAGACTTGGTACAACCCAAAATCACCGTTCCCTTTGGTTTGCCCAACCAAAAGATTATTCTTACGGTTTACAAGAAGATCAAAAAATACGGGATTTTATCAAGAATTATGTACAAACAAATATGCGAATATCCTCCCAAGTAGACAGTATTGCGCGTATAAAGATTCAAAAACGAGTCGATTTGGTTCAGGTTATAATCTATATGGGATTCCCAAAGTTATTAATAGGAGAGAAATTGAGAGGACTTGAAGACTTACAAATGAACGTACAAAAAGAATTGAATTATATGACAAAAAAGCTTAACATTACTATTAAAAAAATAGCAAAACCTTATGGTTACCCTAATATTCTTGCAGAATTTATAACCGACCAATTAAAAAATAGAGTGTCATTTCGCAAAGCAATTAAAAAAGCTATTGAATTAACCAAACAGGCAAATACAAAGGGAATTCAAATACAAATTGCAGGCCGGATCGACGGAAAAGAAATAGCACATGTCGAATGGATCAGAGATGGTAAAGTTCCTCTACAAACCATTCGGTCTAAAATTGATTATTGTTCCTATCCAACTCGAACTATCTATGGTATATTAGGCATCAAAATTTGGATATTTAGAAACGAGGAATAATAAGACTCTACTTGTCTATCTGTTAGTAATGGAAAAAAATAAAAATTTAATTAACTATACATTTGATCTAATTGCTATGCTTAGTGTGTGACTCGTTGATTTTATTTAGGGTTCGAATTCAAAAAGAAAATGGACCAAGCTTGTAATATGAACTAATAACTATAGAACAGAACTAATAAAAAATCCACCGTTTCGTATTATCTGAACTCCAAAAAGTCAAGATATGATATATGGATTATATCGTTGTAGCAACTAAAATACTTTTTGCATAAACAAAATAAAGATTATGATTTGGGAAATTCAGACCTAACCATTAATATAAATTTAGAGACGGGCGGAACCCGTGAATACAAATTTTGTTGAACATAAGATTCATTGGGCGGGATGGCGGAACAAACGGCCAAGTATGCTGAGAAGTCATGAACTGTCTTTAAGACTGAACTAGATATTATAAAGAGTAAATATTCGCCCGCACATGAAATCGAAAAAACTCCCAAGATTTTTTAAATTATTCATTAAATACGTGTAGTAAAAATGAATAATTTTTGAACACCTTTTTTTAATTCGCGAGGAGCTGTATGAGAATAAACTCTCATGTACGGTTCTGTAGTAGAGAAGAAACAATCATCAACTATAACCCCCCAAACACCAAATTCCGTAAACAACATATAGGAAGAATGATGGGAATATCTTATCTAGGCAATCGTATTTGTTTTGGTAAATATGCTCTTCAGGTACTTGAACCCGCTCACATCTAGTCAAATAGAAGCAGAAGCGGGATGCCGAACAATGTCACGAAACACACGCCGAGGTGGAAAGGTCTGGGTACGTATATTTTCATACAAACCAATTACAGTAAAACCAACAGAAACTCGGATGGTTTCGGGGAAAGGATCCCCCGAATATTGGGTAGCGGTCATTAAACCAGGTCGAATACTTTATGAAATGGGCAAAGCGGCGTCCAAAATGCCTATACAAACTAAATTCATTATTTCACGATAGAAATAAATGTATAACTAAAAAATGCTTTGATTGCAATAGGAGATTATAAAAATTATGATTCAACCTCATACCCATTTAACTGTAGCAGACAATAGCGGAGCTCGAGAGTTGATGTGTATTCGAATCCTAGGAACTAGCAATCGCCGGTATGCTCAGATTGGTGACATTATTCTTGCTGTGATCAAAGACACAATGCCCAATATGCCCTTAAAAAGATCAGAAGTGGTCAGGGCTGTAATTGTCCGTACTTGTAAAGAACTCAAACGCGAAAATGGTATAATAATACGAAATGATGATAATGCTGCGGTTGTCATTGATCCAGAAGGAAATCCAAAAGGAACTCGAGTTTTTGGTGGAATTGCCAGGGAATTGAGACATTTAAATTTTACTAAAATAATCTCATTAGCCCCCGAGGTATTATAATTTATAGTCGGATATTTGAATGAAATAAATTCATTAGTTAATTTTATTTCACGTATATGCCTTTATTTCATATTTTTTAAACATATTTAAAAACGAAAAAATAAATAAAAACATGTTGATTATATAAAACTTCGGAGTATTTGTTCATCGTGGGTAAAGGCACTAGTACTGATACAATAACCTCTATACGAAATGCTGACATGAATAAAAAAGTAACGGTTCGAATAGCATCGACTAACATCGCCGAAAACTTTGTTAAAATACTTTTACGAGAAGGTTTTATCGAAAACGTGAAAAAGCATGAGGAAAGCAACCAAGATTTTTTGATTTCAACCCTACGACATCGAAAGAGTAGGCAAAAACCATATAGAAGAAATTTTTTGAATTTAAAACAAATTAGCCGTCCCGGTTTACGAATATATTCAAACTATCAACGAATTCCTAGAATTTTAAGTGGTATGGGTATTGTAATTCTTTCTACCTCGAGAGGTATAATGACAGACCGAGAAGCTCGATTCGAAGAAATCGGCGGAGAAATTATGTATTATATATGGTAATTATTTCTGATATCCGAATTGGATAAAAAACTTTTTGTGAAAAAAAAGAAAACTAGTTGTTAGTTGTCTAATATCACTACTACTTTATACTTAATAATTCAATGAGTTTTACTTGGAAATGAAAGAACAAAAATGGACTCATGAAGGTTTAATTATTGAATTACTTCCCACAGGAAGGATCCGACGTAATTTTATACGTATACTTGCATGATTTAACCAAAGAACGCATAATCTATAACAAAGATTTAAAGGATTAGATCCTTTTTTCAATTTTTACCTTTCGTGAAAACACAATTTGAGGTTATAAATTGAAAATATATATTAGATATAAATAAATTTCGTCCAACCAAAAAAACAGATTCAAAATCAAAGTAAGTAAGGAATTCTAAATATGAAAATAAGAGCCTCGGTTCGTAAAATTTGTGAAAAATGTCGATTGATCCGAAAGCGACGACGAATTCTAGTAATTTGTTTCAACCCGAAACATAAACAAAGACAGGGATAACCTTTCTAAAAAAAATATTGAAAAGACCCGATATCCAAATTATAATAAATAATAGAATAAAAAAAAGATAATAATAACAAAAAAAACACCCTTCATTTTAACATTAAATGGATATATCCATATATCTCTTGCCAACTCATTTTTATGAAATGATACAATATGGTAAAACCTATATCAAGAATCGGTTCACGTAGGAATGGACGTATTGGTTTATCTAAGAATGCACCTAGAATACAAAAGGGAGTTATTCACGTTCAAGCAAGTTTCAACAATACCATTATAACTGTTACAGATGGACGAGGTCTGGTAATTTCGTGGTCCTCCGCCGGTACTTGTGGATTCAAGGGTCCAACAAGAGGGACACCATTTGCTGCGCAAACCGCAGCAGAAAACGTCATTAATACTGTAGTGGAACGAGGTATGAAAGGCGCAGAAGTCATGATAAAGGGCCCCGGTCTCGGCAGAGATGCAGCATTACGAGCTATTCGTAGAAGTGGTATGCTATTAAGTTTTGTACGCGATGTAACCCCCATGCCACACAATGGCTGTCGGCCTCCTAAAAAAAGACGTGTGTAAAAATAAACATTGAAAATAATAATTCAAGAGAAATAAACGATTCAATGATCGGAGCAACCAATATTACTATGGTTCTAGAGAAAGTAACAGTATCCGCTCGGACATTACAGTGGAAATGTGTTGAATCAAAAGTAGACAATAAGCGTTTTTATTATGGCCGTTTTGTTCTGTCTCCACTTATGAAAGGGCAAGCCGATACAATAGGCATTACGATGCGAAGAGCTTTGCTTGGAGAAATAGACGGAACGTGTATCACACGTGCAAAATCTGATAAAATACCACACGAATATTCTACCGTAGTAGGTATTCAAGAGTCAGTACATGAAATTTTAATGAATTTAAAAGAGATTGTATTGAGAAGTAATTTGTATGGAACTTGGGACGCATCTATTTGTGCCAGGGGCCCGAGGTATGTAACTGCCCAAGATATCATTTCACCGCCTTTTGTGAAAATCATTGATAATACACAGTATATAGCTAGTTTGACAGAACCCATTGATTTTTGTATTGGATTACAAATCGAGCGGAATCGTAGATACCGTATAAAAACGTTAAATAATTTTCAAGACGGAAATTATCCTATAGATGCGGTATTCATGCCTGTTCAAAATGTGAATCATAGCATTCATTCCTATGGGAATGAAAAACAAGAGATACTTTTTATCGAAATCTGGACAAATGGCAGTTTAACTCCGAAAGAAGCACTTCATGAAGCTTCCCGAAACTTAGTTGATTTATTTATACCTTTTCTACATGTGGAAGAACAAAACTTATATTTAGAAGACAATAAATACAAAATGACTTTACCTCTTTTTACCCTTAACGATAAATTCACTAAACTAAAGATAAATAAAGAAAAAATAACATTGAAATATATTTATATTGACCAATTAGAATTGCCCCCCAGGATCTATAATTACCTTAAAAGTGCAAATATACATACATTGTTGGATTTTTTGAATAAAAGTCAAGAAGATCTTATGAAAATAGAGCATTTTCGACTAGCAGATGTAAAACCTATATGGGATATTCTAGAAAAGCATTCCGAACTTGGTTTTCCAAAAAATATATTTTAAATCTATTTTTATCTTTTAAATTATAAAACTACAAAGGGTGTTTTGAACCTTTAGTATTTAGTATAATCCATATATTTGAAATAGATACTGAATCTAATTGAACAAATGTATCTAGGGAAAAACTTCAGTTTGAAACAGTTATTCCCTAGATACACACATTATATAATAATATATAATCTTTTTTTTTTTACAATTTAATTAATTTCAAAAAGACCTAACGTTAAGGATTTATAAATAGGGAGTGTTGCCCCAATGCCCAACCAAAGGGCTGTTGTGGTACCAATCAAAAATATAGGTGTCGCTATTGGACGACGAAATGGATTTTGGAATTTATTAATATTTTCCAAAAAGGGTACTATTAATAATCCCACGGGTACTGAAATCATTAAAAGAACACCCAATAATTTATTGGGTACTGTACGAAGTATTTGAAATACAGGAAAGAAATACCATTCTGGTAATATTTCCAAAGGAGTTGCAAAAGGATCCGCGGGTTCACCAATCATTGATGGTTCTAGAACCGCTAAGCCCACGTTACATGCAATAGTTCCTAAAATTACTACCGGAAAAATATATAAAAGATCATTTGGCCATGCGGGTTCTCCGTAATAATTATGGCCCATCCCCTTGGCCAATTTAGCTCTTAATACAGGATCATTTAAATCAGGTTTTTTTGTTATTGAGATAGGTGATGATAGATCTACCCCCCGAAGGAACCGGATATGATAATTTTTGATCATCCGGCTCGAGCAAAAGAATCAAAGGGATCAAAAAAAATGTTATAAAAATTGATATTATATTGTTATACACATCTACACAGATATGAATACTTACCCTTTATCCACAGTTACAATAATCTAGTCATTCGTCGCTCTGATCTTACAAGTAACTACTCAACACCCCAATAGGCTTACAAAGTTGATCATGATAAAATGCTTTCTGGGTCATCTCAAACCTCTATATTTTGTTTATACCTAAGATAGTTGGAGACTTTTTACATGCAAAGGAAAGGGTTTACTTGTTACTAACAAAGTGTAGCCTCTGTTCTTCTTTAGATCCTTTGTTTCACTCCGATAATGTTCTCAATCTAATCAATGCAAAAGAAATGAATGCATTTCCATACTATTAGTTAGTGAAATAGAAAAAAATATTAATTATGCTACACCATTACTTAGTAGACTGGATCTTACGAAGCCTATGCACAACCCGACTTAGTTCTACTGTGGATCATAGAAAAGATTATCTTCAATCAAACCGGCTTACGTGAGATTACGCCGGTGGTTGAAACAAGAACACGTTTGGTTATGAATTAAAATGTGGCAGATAGATAAGAGCATATGTCTGCACGGCCAAATCAGTAGTTCAAGTCACACACTGCCATAATCCGTTTTTTCTCTTCGGAGAGTTCACTTCAACTATTCGTATCAAATAAACTACAATTAAACTGCAGTCCAGAGTTAAAGAGAAATAGCCAAAAACATGTCTTATTCTTTTCAATAATCCATACTTATAGCAATGAAAACCTATTGTTCCTCCACCAAGTGATAAACTATTTAGTCCAAATAGTTATAATCTATCTTTTCTATAAAGGACCTGAAATACCTTGTTTACGTATCATTGAAAAGTGCATTAACATAAATACAGCAGTAAGAAGAGGCAATACAAAAGTGTGTAAACTATAAAACCGAGTTAAGGTGAATTGTCCCACACTAGGACTTCCACGTAATAACTCTACCAAAGGCAATCCTATTACAGGAATACCCTCAGGCACACCTGTTACAATTTTTACCGCCCAATAACCAATTTGATCCCGAGGTAAAGAATAACCAGTTACACCAAAAGATGTGGTCAATACAGCCAGAACCACACCCGTAACCCAAGTCAATTCGCGAGGTTTTTTAAACCCACCCGTGAGATATACACGAAATACGTGCAGAATCATCATTAGGACCATCATACTTGCTGACCATCGATGAACCGATCGGATTAACCAACCAAACTTAGTTTCCGTCATTATGTATTGAACCGAGGCAAAAGCCTCAGCAACGGTCGGACGATAGTAAAAGGTCATAGCAAATCCTGTAGCTACTTGTACTAAAAAACAAGTAAGCGTAATTCCTCCTAGACAATAAAATATATTGACATGGGGAGGCACATATTTACTAGTTATATCATCTGCAATCGCCTGAATCTCGAGACGTTCTTCAAACCAATCATAAATTTTATTGAGATAGGTAAACCAAATAAACTCCCTCTCTTAGAACTGTATATGAGACTTTTATCTCGTACAGCTCAAGCAGAAACACCTCAATACTAAAATCCTGATTGCAACGTATATGTAATAAACTAGTTAAAACTTATGAATCCTCCTATTTTTTCTTTTCTCTCTAAAGATCAAAAAAAAATACGAAAGCTCTTTTTTTGTGATGATAATGCCACAATATCAAGTTGGCTCATTCATATGTTGATCGTTACAGGCTTCTTGAATTTTCTCTTTACCTATTTCTTTGATTTAGTCTTTTTGTTTGCATACATAGAACGGTTTTACTATTATTTTCTTTATTATTGATTTTGATAGGAATTTATCTTGTTAGGACTTTATGAATCGACTAAAACCTCAGATTCATACTAGAACCGCCATGATTCAACAAAATATCCAAGCCAAGATAAGACCAAACAAAGATTCCATGAGTAAAAACCACAAGATAATCACTTATTCACTGAATCGATCTTAAGCATAAATAGAAGCTTGAAAGAATAAAAACCGTCCAAAATTTTATTATTTATTTTTGAAAATTTGTTGGAGTCCGGACATAAGGTATGAATATTAAGTATGAATCATAGTTCCAATATTTCTTGATTTATTTCATATATTCCGTGTTCCAGATACTAGAATCAATATCCGACGAGGTAGAACCACCCATCTTTATCAAGAAAGATGACAGACTCGTTCTCTGTATTATCACTAGAAGCCATTATAACAAGTCACACACTCATATTCCGGAAATACAGTCCATAAAAAAAAATTCCACGGTCAAACTACCAAAATAGAATGGACTAGAAATTCAAGACCTAAATGGTTCTAGCAAAACTAAGATTTCGTAGATCTTATGGATCTAATTCATTGAAATTCCATATAGTAAAACCGAAGAATTATAAATTTCCAAAATAATAGATAGAAATATTGCAAATAGAGCCATTGCAACACCCATCAAAGGGGTAGTTCCCCACCCGGGAGCCACTTTACCATATTCCGAATTTAATGGTTTTAATAACGATCCTGTGTTAGTTCGTTTTGAAACAGATTTAGAATTAACCTCAATGGTTTGTGTAGCCATAAATCCTAGTGTATTGATTAAGCTCTGTTGACTTTGTATACCATTACGTTGTAAATGTAAAAATAAATAATCTTATCATAGATCTATTGCGATCTTAAAATTATATAACAATGGAAACAGCAACCCTAGTTGCCATCTCTATATCTGGTTTACTTGTAAGTTTTACTGGGTACGCCTTATATATCGCTTTTGGGCAGCCCTCTCAACAACTACGAGATCCATTCGACGAACACGGGGACTAGTTGAAGTAATGAGCCCCCTTGCGGGGGGGCTCATTACTTCAATTGAGATAATTAATTAAAAAAAATTTCATCTTTTTTGTTTTGTTGGAACTTTAGGCGGTTCTCGAAAAAAGATAGCGAAAAAAATAATTCCTAGAGTCGAGACTAAAAGGAATGTATAAACCAATGCTTCCATAGATTCAATCGTGGTTTACAATTCTAGCTTCCGTACCTAAATGTTTAGTTGGGATTATTTCACGGTGAAATAAAGAGCAGAAGTCAAAGAGCGGACAATGGTTCAAATCAATATTTCTATGATAGATACCCTGCCTATGTCAACTGCCCAAAATAATAGTAAATAAAAGCGAAAAATTGTTGTATCAGACTACCTGTCTTCTTGTAGTTGGATCTCCAAGTTTTTGGAATGTTCCAAATTCTACTTGAGCATCCAAATCTGGGTCAATACCAGCAAAAACATCTCGGAACAGGGTTCTAGCACCATGCCAAATATGTCCGAAGAAAAAGAGCAAAGCAAAGGAAACATGCCCAAAAGTAAACCAACCCCTTGGACTGCTACGAAAAACCCCATCAGATTTCAACGTAGCACGATCAAATTCAAAAATTTCACCCAATTGAGCGCGTCGAGCATATTTTTTAACAGTAATAGGGTCGCTATAACTGACTCCGTCGAGTTCGCCACCATAAAACTCAACAGTTACACCTACTTGTTCGACACTATACTTCGATTCTGCTCTTCTAAAAGGAACATCCGCTCTAACAATTCCGTCTCTGTCTATCAAAACAACTGGAAATGTTTCAAAAAAAGTAGGCATACGACGTACAAAAAGTTCGCGCCTTTCTTTATCTCTAAAGATGGGGTGTCCTAACCACCCAACAGCTATTCCATCCCCGTTGTCCATTGAACCCGCTCTAAATAAGCCCCCCTTTGCCGGATTATTGCCGATGTAATCATAAAAGGCTAATTTTTCGGGAATTTTAGACCAAGCTTCCGATAAACTTTTATTTTCGGAGAGCCCAGTGCCAACTATTCGATATATTTCTTGCTGGAAGTATCCCTGATCCCATTGATAACGGGTGGGTCCAAATAATTCGATTGGCGTAGTTGCTGAACCATACCACATGGTTCCAGCAACTACAAAAGCGGAAAAAAAAACAGCAGCAATACTACTGGAAAGAACGGTTTCAATATTGCCCATACGTAATCCTTTGTATAGACGTTGAGGCGGGCGGACACAAAGATGGAATAGGCCCGCTAATATTCCCAATGTCCCTGCTGCAATATGATGAGAGGCTATTCCTCCTGGAACAAAAGGATCAAAACCTTCCACACCCCACGCCGGAGTTACCGGTTGTATTTTTCCAGTTAGCCCATAAGGGTCAGAAACCCATATTCCAGGACCATACAAGCCAGTTACATGAAATACACCAAAACTAAAGCAAGCTACTCCTGAGAGAAATAAATGAATTCCAAATATTTTGGGCAAATCCAAAACGGGTTTTCCTATACGGTCATCAAAAAATATTTCTAGATCCCAATAAACCCAATGCCAAATAGCGGCCAAGAAGCACAAACCAGAAAATGCAATATGTGCCCCTGACACGCCTTCATAACTCCAAATACCCGGATTCGTTATAGCCCCCCCTGTGATACTCCAACCACTCCACGAATTGGTTATTCCTAAACGAGTCATAAAGGGTATAACGAACATACCTTGTCTCCACATTGGATCAATAACTGTGTCAGAGGGATCAAAAATTGCTAATTCATATAAAGCCATCGACCCGGCCCAACCAGAAACCAGAGCTGTATGCATTATATGGACAGCAATTAGCCGACCAGGATCATTCAATACAACGGTATGAACACGATACCAAGGTAAACCCATGGAAATACCCCTCACTTTAGCAAAGAAAAATTTAAATTTTATTGCATTGGAAAAAACTACGGACCTCCTCCCTTTCGTCCCTTTCAGTAGATTGTTGCGAAACATGGATTCCTCTTTTTCTATTCTATTGGTATTCTGTTACTAATTAACCAAAAAATTCCGCTTGTAGGAACAAAGATAAACAGATTTATTTTATACCCGATAAGTACTAATACGCAATGGGGTGTTAAGACCACTTTACTTTATATGAGCAACTACTGTGTCCCTATCAGCTTTCAAGGGACCCGCCTATTCGTACGAATTTTACTTTAATTAGGATTTATTTTGTTTTCTTTAGATTAAACTTTTCTAATCTACATTTTTTTATGATTATGATAAAGGGTTAGTATTATGAAGATAATAAACCCGTTGTTACGTTTCCACATCAAAGTGAAATAGAGTCCTCAAAGTCCTTATTTTTTTCATGCCTATTGGTGTTCCAAGAGTACCCTTTCGACTTCCCGGGGAGGCCTATTCAACTTGGATTGACATATAGTGCGGCTTGTCAGATATCTTGGGTCATATGGGATTTACCCGTTATCTTTCCGAGATATCCTATGTTTCACCCTAAAATATAAAATGATTGATTGAATCGTCAAAAAATTGAAGCGTGAAGTACAATTAATTAGATCCTTTTTTGTATTTGTATGGGGGGTTCGGATTATAATATTATCAATTACACTTCAAATAGTTTATGGTTGACTTGGATGAACCAATAAAATGAAGTATCCAGACTCCGTTTAGAAAACCCGAATCGGAAATATATGTATGAATGATGATTTTCACTTAACTGGTTTCCATAGGAGATATCTTAATCAAATGAAATGAATTGAAAAAAGGCGGGGTTGTGTATGTGTAACAAAGCAAAAAAAAACGGTAATGGTATTAGGCGTATTTGCCCTATATATGCATATGCAAATCAAAATCGGGCGGATCTTTACCCGGAGTAGAACATAAACCTAAAAATATTAAAGAGTCCCATTCAGGAACAAGAAAATAGCATCATGATTTGGATTGAATATCGGTGAAAACAATACATCAATGAAAAGTTCGTTCGATAAGTTTTACGCCCTCTTTTTTTTATTCGAATTCTGGGGAAAAGGAAAAAACTCAGCCTTTTTGAAATATGTGAAATATGCAATAAAAAAGTTCCTTTGTTCGAAAGAACTCGCTATTAAAAAATAAATCGGCAGAAATATACACTACACATTGATTTTTCCCCAATTTTGTTGAACCGTATACATCAAAAGGTGCATGTATGGTTTCTAGGGGGGACAATTTAATCCTAATTAACCGACTTTATCGAGAAAGACTCCTTTTTTTAGGCCAGGGGGTTGATAGTGAGATCTCGAATCAACTTATTAGTCTTTTGGTATATCTCAGTATAGAAAATGATACCAAAGATTTATTTTTTTTTATAAACTCTCCCGGCGGGTGGGTAATACCTGGAGTTGCTATTTATGATACTATGCAATTTGTGCGACCAACTGTACATACAATATGCATGGGATTAGCCGCTTCAATGGGATCTTTTCTCCTCGTTGGAGGAGCTATTACCAAACGTCTAGCATTCCCTCACGCTTGGCGCCAATGAGTTTTTTGATTTGAGAGACAAAAGTAAACTATGCCTTCGCCATATGAAATCGGAATATTAAGTAATAACAGCATGGCACTTCGAATTCGATATGAATTTTTTTATTATTTTTTAAAAACCAAAACATTATATTATGTATCGATATAGTAGTATGAGATTAAAAAATATTTTCGTTTTTATATATCGGGAGTTTGTTGCAGCGGCACAAACTTTTAAACTTTTTTGTTTTCACACGGGGAGGCTATGAACAACCTTTATGTTATGAAAGAGTACGACTTATATTTTTTTATTTGATTGAATCAACAAGAAACTTTGGGATTGCCGGCTTACAGACGAAATAAATATATAAAGCAACGGGGCCATCATATTATTTTTTTTAGCTCGGAAAAATAAAGTAAAGATGGCAAATTGGAAAATTTACAGATAACAGATATAGGTATGATAGTTTTTATCTTTCTTCGATGGAAAGTGAAAGTAAATTACATTGTAGAGCCGTATGCAACGTGCAAAAGATGCCTGTACGGTTGTTGTATTTGCTCTTTTTTCTTCAGAAATAGAATAACTTTTTATTATATCACATCATCAGGGTAATGATTCATCAACCTGCTAGTTCTTATTTTGAGGCCCAAACAGTAGAATTTGTCTTAGAAGCGGAAGAACTTCTGAAATTGCGCGAAACCCTGACAGAGATTTATGTACAAAGAACGGGCAAACCCCTATGGGTTGTATCAGAAGACATGGAAAGGGATGTGTTTATGTCAGCAACAGAAGCCCAAGCTCATGGAATTGTTGATCTTGTAGCGGATGGCGGATGAATGAAACTGTCCTGTATTTTACGCAAATATCCGGATTTGGCGTTTTCGCTTTTTACTGAATTAAAAATTCTATTAACTAAAAGTCATTCATAATTATCTGGTTAGGATTGATCTAAACCGGCTCATTATGGATATGATTCATCATGCCAACTATTAAACAACTTATTAGAAATACAAGACAGCCAATCAGAAATGTCACAAAATCCCCTGCTCTTCGGGGATGTCCTCAGCGCCGAGGAACATGTACTAGGGTGTATGTGCGACTCGTTCAAATCCTATATAGCATAAGGACAAAATCAAAAATACAGTATCAACTACCTAGGAATAGGATAGAATCGAATAACTCTATTCATTATCTAAATAAAAAAAGGGATAATCTATCATATCCTTATTGTTTGTGTATGAAACTTATGGTTTTATATTGGTGTAAATCGACTCACTTCAATTTACACAATTTACGATAAGAAAAAAGTCTCCAGTGGTAGCAAATGCTTATTTCATTAAGCGGAGAAATCCTTAACCCTATGCTCGCATTCTTGAAAGAACGGACTAACAGAATCAACTACCCCCAGCCAACTTTCCTAATTAAATACCGTTACTATCCAAATTGATCTTATTGTGAAAGATCTAGTACTATATAATTCATAGGTAGAGCGATGTGAACTGTACAAGTGGCCCTAACCTTGTTAGTTAAATGAAGGGGGCTCCGGTGTATAGAGAGGACCTCACCGTTTTATTGTTTTATTTAATAAATAACCATAGAAACGATGGAACCTACCATTTTCCTTTAGTTTATACATTTATATGTATTATATCCATTTCTGACATCTAATACTAATCCAAATTCTTAGTTTGGGGTAAAATGACTAGAAAAAATAAACAAATAGGGTGGTCGGGAGGGAAGGGTTATAGCAGCAAAAGCTGTTGGAATTTTTATTTTATACATTGGAACAATCGTTTTGTTATTAATAGACAAGGAAAATAATAACTAAAATAAAATCAATTCATTAGTTATTAATCAAAGTTCCATTTAGTCAATGACCAGAATTATACGAGGATATATAGCTCGGAGGCGTAGAAAAAAAATTCGTTTATTTGCAGCAAGCTTTCGAGGAACTCATTCAAGACTTACTCGAACTATTACTCAACAGAAAATAAGAGCTTTGCTTTCGGCTCATCGAGATAAAGATAAACAAAAGAGGAACTTTCGTCGTTTGTGGATCCTTCGGCTAAACGCAGTAATTCGCGGGAATAGGGTTAGGGTATCGCAGAGTTATAGTAAATTAATACATGATCTGCAGAAGAAGCAGTTGTTTCTGAATCGTAAAATAATGGCACAAATAGCTATATCAAATAGGAATTGTCTTTATATAATTTTCAATGAGATCATGAAATAAGGATAAATACATCGGAATGATTTAAACGGAGTTCCCCGGAGAATAAACTCCGGGAAAGTGGAGTCGGATGATAAGAGAATTAAAATATGATAATCTAAAATATTCAGAACATGCTCAATAAAAAAAACATTATTCTGCGTTTGAGTTCGGATTGTATTTTTGATTCAATTGAAGAATAAGCTTATTTTTTTCTGGTTCCAAAGCCTAAGGTTCTAGGAGCGGGCTTGGTTCTTTCAAATTGTTTTTCATTATTAATAAAGGGTAATAAAGATAAAATACGAGCCTGTTTTATAGCACTAGTAATTAATCGTTGTTGTTTCAAGTTCAATCTATTTACTCGTCTAGATAATATTTTTCCCTGTTCACTAATAAATCGACTAATTACACTCATGTTTCTATAATCAATTCGATCCCCCGATCCAATCGGGGGCAATCGACTATGAAAAGGCCGCTTGGATTTCAGAAAGCGCCGTTTAGGTTTAGCCATAATTTTTTGATTTATTATTCCGAAATCCTATTTCCGACAGATTAAAATTAATTCAAATTACGAAATTGGATTTGTTTCTATATTGTTTGTTATATTATATATAGATATATATAAATAGAACATTATATATTATATAATGATGATAATAATATTATTTTTTGCTGGTATTTGACAGATTTACATATAGAAACTAATGTAATCTATTTCTTTACCTCCCCATGAACTGTATCGTATGTGAGTAATATATCTGGAAATACCCGCGAATTCCTTATTAATACTCTTTCGAACACAGCTGAGACGCTCTAAAATAACCGTTACCAGGGGAATCTTTACCACCTTTGGCCCCCTTTTGATTTTTGATTCACTCAACTCTTCTAGTTCCAATCCGAAATGAAGAAAGAGTAACAAAAAAATATAAATTACGAACTTTAAATTCAATTATAAAAATAAAAGGGAAGATAAATAATATCTCTAATCTTCGTCACCCCTTGTCAATAACTAGAATGAAAAAAGGGGAATATCAACGCATCTGGGAAAAAACGATTGATCTCTATCAATAGACCCGCCAAAGATCCAAACCATAGAGTACTTAGTACCGGTGCCGCGGAGAGATAAGTTTTTAGATCTCGCATTGAAAATCCTCCTTATTTTATTTTTATTGAAATACATTGTATATGTAGTTAAGAACCGCTTCTAGGTATAGTCGGAATTCCTAATTAAAATGGATAACCATTCGTATGTATATAATTTTTTTATGTTATTATTATATGTATATGTTATATATAGACTAAAAAACAGAAAAAAATGATGCATATGAAATACCGATATGGAAACAAAGACGGGGATTCTCTACAACGATACTGCAGCTCAATTGAAAGGGATGTAGCGCAGTTTGGTAGCGCATTTGTTTTGGGTACAAAATGTCACAGGTTCAAATCCTGTCATCCCTGCCTATCACTTTTTCTATGAGCAGCAAGGCGGTATCCATTAAATTTAGAAATACTAATAAGAATTTAGCATCGTCTAATACCATATATCATAGTATATGATGTATTAGAAAAAAAAATATTTTTATTTATAACCCGTACTAAGAAAGCGCTCTTAGTTCAGTTCGGCAGAACATGGGTCTCCAAAACCCAATGCCGTAGGTTCAAATCCTACAGAGCGTGATTCCATTCTTATTAGGTCGAACTATACTAAATAACTTCACTAACTGAAACAAACAACAATCTTTTCACTCCTGCGTATTAAAGTTCAAGAAAGGGGGAGACCATATCGTATTTTAATTAATCAAAGGTCCAACCGACCGCTACGTCTGTATTGTAAATACGCAGTTATGCATAATCCAGCCAAAGTTATAGAAATTAGACCTAATACAATTCCAAATAGAAAAACTTCAATCATTTTAATTTGTTTGATAAGGGGAAACCGAAGAGTAATAATATATATCTCTAAATATTAATTCGAATTGACCACGAATATCAATGAAAATGAATAAGGGGTGGTACAGGGGAAGTAAATATCTGGAATCCCACAGAACGCTTTCTTTTTTTTTTTTTTTTTTTAGGTTAATAAATTTTTAATTTTAAATCAAATAAGTTGTATTTTACTCATACCAACAAATAAAGCTGAGGTTATAGTTAAAGCCGTTAATAGAAAACCAAAATAACTAGTTATAGTAAGCATATAAGTATAATAGGGGAGAAAGGAAATATGTTCTTTTTATACATATTCTTATAAAACACTTACCTAAGTTTCTATTTTTTACCTATATGATAATAACCAAAAAATAAACTGAAAGTTTTTACCTTTTTTTATTGTATCGAACTTATTTTTTTAGTAACGAATAGTGACTTTATAATACACCCTTTATTTTTAATAAACTTTTAAATTCATTAAATTCCGCCGGATATTCATTCAAATAGTATTAATATTTCGAATGACAAGAAAATCATCACATGATCACTCATCACTCAAATTAGATATTTTTTCTTTATTATTTACATATTATAAAGTAAAAAGATGATACTTTTTAGTAAGAATCTTTAATATTGAATTCTTTGAGTCTTTGTTCGTTAAATACTATCTATCTATATATTCTTATTTATTACTGACCAATTATTTAAACGAAACGTAAAAAGGATTCCAACAAAAAAATATTTTATCTTCTACAACTACAAACAAGCGATTTCTAGATTTCGAATCTAATTGAATTGTTTCAATTGTGATAATCTATTTTATGAATTATTAAAAACCAAACTCACATTTAACTTGATTCTCAGTGAATTCAATAATTAAAAAAACATTATTT